CGTTTCTATTCTTGAGTTGTATCTATAATAAATCCTATTTTTTTCTATCCCAGAGTTTCGGATCGTGGATCGATCTAAATATCATAACTTTTGATACCCATCCTGTATATTGCCTTTTTTCGTTTCGTGTTGGAATAGAAACTTATTTAGCAGACGGGATTTTATGAAACAAGTTCTTCCGATTCATAAGAGAGAACAACTATTTTGTTTTTCGACGGGAATTTAACACAATAGGGGAGATACTAAATTATGAATATAATGAATTTTTTTGTTTATTTAATTCATATTTTTTGATTTCCTATATATAATTTATATAATTTTTTTTTTTTATTTAGTTTAGTATTTTGATTAAATATAATTCAATCGAATTTCTAATTAGAACTTAGAACATAATAATTCAATATAATAATGAATTAATTAAATAAAATATTTAAGTAATAATATTGTATTTATTTATCTATTATTTCTATTTAAAAATTCAAATATTCATATATATTATTTGTTTGTTTTCTCGATCGTATTCTTTATTTCAACACTAATATTGATATTGACAAGAGTGTATCAAACAAATATAATCCGATCGTGAATAAATGAATTGATTTACTAATTTTATTTATTATTTTTATTATCTGTTCATTTGTATGTTCAGAATCGATTCGCCTTCACGATTTTTGATTTTTTTTTTATTGCGATTGGATATACACATTTTTGAAAATTTCATTAGGGTTGCTAACTCAATGGTAGAGTACTCGGCTTTTAAGTGCGACTCCATTTTTTACACATTTCTATGAACTAATTGGTTCATCCATACCATCGGTAGGGTTTGTAAGACCACGACTGATCCAGAAAGGAATGAATGGAAAAAACAGCATGTCGTATCAATGGCGAATTCTAAAAATTTTCATTCGTATTGGACCCGGCCCAAATTTTTTTTTTCGAATTGTTGGCTCGGAACAAATGAATTCAGTTGGGTTGAATTAATAAAGGGATAGAGCTTAGCTGCTCCAATTATAGGGAAACAAAAAGCAACGAGCTTTCATTTTTTATTTAAATGATTACCCCATCTAATTTTACGTTAAAAAAAAATTAGTGCTTGCTGTGGAAAAACTTTTTCCCACGAATGGATTTTGGATTTTTGTTATGAGTCCTAACTATTAGCTATTCTCAATTATGGGGTAGCGATAAATGTGTAGAATAAAGAGTATATTGATAAAGATATTTTTTTTTTCCAAAATCAAAAGAGCGATTGGTCCGAAAAATAAAGGATTTCTAACTAGCTTGTTGTCCTCGAACAATTAGATGGACCGAGCGAGGAGAGATAGTCCATTGATGGTTTTTACTTGTTTTCTAGGTATCTATTCATATTTGTTTGTTTTTTATTTGAATTCGAATATATATATAATAGAATACCCTGTTTTGACTGTATCGCACTATGTATCATTTGATGATCCAATGAATCTCTGATCCTTTGACCAAATAAAATTTCTAAAATGAAGGAATATCAAGTATTTTTAGAACGAGATAGATCTCGCCAACAGGACTTCCTATACCCACTTATTTTTAGGGAGTATGTTTATGGACTTGCTTATAGTCATGATTTTAATAGATCTACATTTGTGGAAAATGTAGGTTATGACAATAAATATAGTTTACTAATTGTAAAACGTTTAATTACTCGAATGTATCAACAGAATCATTTGATCATTTCTGCTAATGATTCTCACAAAAATCCATTTTTGGGGTATAATAAGAATTTTTATTCTAAAATAATATCAGAGGGTTTTGCCATCGTCGTGGAAATTCCATTTTTCCTACAATTTAGCTCTTCCTTAGAGGAGGCAGAAATCGTAAAATCTTATAAAAATTTGCGATCAATTCATTCCATTTTTCCCTTTTTGGAGGATAAAATTCCATATTTAAATTATGTGTCAGATATACGAATACCCTATCCAATCCATCTGGAAATCTTAGTTCAAATCCTTCGATACTGGGTGAAAGATGCCCCCTTTTTTCATTTATTACGGTTGTTTCTTTATAATTTTTGTAATAGGAATAGTTTTATTACTCCAAAAAAATCGATTTCTACTTTTTCAAAAAGTAATCCGAGATTCTTCTTATTCCTCTATAATTTTTATGTATGTGAGTATGAATCTATCTTCCTTTTTCTACGTAAAAAATCCTCTCATTTACGATTAAAATCTTTTAGCGTTTTTTTTGAGCGAATCTTTTTTTATGCAAAAAGAGAAGATCTTGTAGAAGTTTTTTCTAAGGATTTTTCTTCTACCTTAACATTCTTCAAGGATCCTCTCATTCATTATGTTAGATATCAAGGAAAATCCATTCTGGCTTCAAAGAATGCGCCTCTTTTGATGAATAAATGGAAACACTATTTTATCCATTTATGGGAATGTTTTTTTGATGTTTGGTCTCAACCAGGAACGATCCATATAAAAGAATTATCCGAACATTCATTTTACCTTTTAGGCTATTTTTCAAATGT